AGAATGAATCAAATCTCCCCAAGTAGGATTCGAACCTACGACCAGTCAGTTAACAGCCGACCGCTCTACCACTGAGCTACTGAGGAACAAGGGGAGATTCGATCTCCTAGAGTTCAACTCCCGCTCTCAACCCATGAACAATATGAGTCCGAAGCTTCTTTCGTAACTCCCGGAATTTCTTCGTAGTGACTCCGTTCCATGCCTCATTTCATAGGGAAGCCCAAAGTGGCTCTATTTCATTCTATTTCACTTCCTAGCACTTCCTATCATTTAATATCCATCCCTTTGGTCTTATTTACATAAGAGATGTCATTTATAGTCTATCTCTTTCTATATATGGAAAGTCAAGAAATTCTCATCGAAACATCGAGAAATTGTGCATATAGAAAACTCTAAAGAAAGAAAAAAAGGAGACCCATGCCATGATTTTCAAATCTTTTCTACTTAGTAGTCTAAGTTTCTCGATGAGGATAATTAATTCGGTCGTTGTGGTCGGACTCTATTATGGATTTCTGACCACATTCTCCATAGGTCCCTCTTAGATCTTCTTTCTCCAATCTTGGATTAGGGAAGAAGGAGATATTCGCGACTACTGGCGGTTTCATTATGGGGCAGCTCATGATCTTCATATCGATCTATTATCCACCTCTGCATCTATTCTTTCTTAGCTAAACAAACGGGTGGAAGATCCATCCAATTTGGTTATATCATGGACTCGAAAAACGGATCTGAATGTGACTGAAATGCACGATCTTCACAGGTATCACTTTTCACGATACCTAAAAGATGGAATAGCGATTTTCGAAGCATTTCCTATAAGAGAATGGTTTCCATTACTTTGAGAAATGGATTCTATATCAAACTATAGCTATTGCATTAAAGAAGAAAAGAAACTAATAGAAGTCGAAGACGAGGAATGGTAGTGAATAGAGAGAAAGATTCTTCTGATTTTCTTGTTCCTGAAAATATTCTATCTATCTCCTAGACGCCGTAGAGAATTGAGAATTTTCATGTCTTTCAATTCTCGTACTCGTAATTGGAAAGTTACGGAAGGAGATCCATCATTTTGCAATGAAAACAACATAAAAAACTCTGGACAATTTCGAAATCAGGCCAAGCGTCTTAATACATATGCAAAAAAATTCATTATTGGCCCACCATTGATTAGAAGATTTAGCTTGTATGAATCGCTATTGGTTTGATACGAATAATGGCAGTCGTTTCAGTATGTTAAGGATACAGATGTATCCACAATTCATTTAGAGTTACTTAATAGCCTATTTCTTATACCATATCTCTATCCCGTGAAATTCTCGAGCCGAAAGATGGATGCATATGCTGTGTTTCATTTTGCTAAACGATATCAATTAAATGGTGTATCAATTCCATAAATTGGATATAGCAATAAATAAATCAGCAAAATTCTTTTATTTTAGATAGAAGAAACATTTCTTCTATCTAAAATAAAAGAATGTACCCTTCTATCCAAATCCAATTTGCATCGATAAAATAAATCCAAATTCCAGTAGTAGATGAATAATTGCAAATTTTTGTGTGTACGAGATTAGAATAACTTCAAAATAACTGACATAATTTTGTATTTTTCCTGATCAGAAAAATACAAGAAAAAGAAAGGAGGTAGAAAAATTTTTGGATTTATGGTTAAAGAAGAAAAAGAAGAAAACAGGGGTTCTGTTGAATTTCAAGTATTCAGTTTCACCAATAAGATACGGAGACTTGCTTCACATTTGGAATTACACAAAAAAGATTTTTCATCGGAAAGAGGTCTACGAAGACTTTTGGGAAAACGTCAACGTTTGCTAGCTTATTTGGCAAAGAAAAATAGAGTACGTTATAAGAAATTAATCAGTCAGTTGGATATTAGGGAGAAGTAATTTAATCGTTCGAATTTTTTTCTTATTTTATTAGTAGTCTTATAGTAGTCTTAGATTTTTCATTTTGATGAGCCTCGTTTTGAGGAATTCATGGAATAATCCATTTTCATGGAATAATGAATTAAGGAAGAAAGGATATGAGTCTACCGCTTACAAGAAAAGATCTCATGATAGTCAATATGGGCCCTCACCACCCATCAATGCATGGTGTTCTTCGACTGATCGTTACTCTCGATGGTGAAGATGTTATTGATTGTGAACCCATATTAGGGTATTTACACAGAGGAATGGAAAAAATCGCGGAAAACCGAACTATTATACAATACTTACCTTAGGAGGGAGATAGAAAGAGAGAGATGGTAGAAAAGGGAGAGAGATGATAGAAGGAGATAGGAAGGGGAATAAGGGGCTCTTTAGGCAGGAGACAGGGGAATTCCTTAAGTTAAGAAAGAAAAAAGAATAAGAACACGGATACATAACATAAAAAAAAGAATAAATAAGACGATATTCGCCCTCCCCCTACATATTTAATTTCTTCTCCTATACAAAAACCAGCAAGACCTACCCCATTGGTAATTCCATCAATGACACCCTTATCGAAAAACTGCGTTAGTTCGGTTAATCCTCTTATACCCAGGGTAAAGACCCTAGTATAGAAAATATCTATATAACCACGATTATATGACCAACTGTATATCTTTTTTTTTACTTGATCCAAAAAAGACTTTTTCGGGCTCTCTTTTACAAGGGAATTTTTTAAATATAAATTCTGAAAAAAAGAATAAGCAGATCCATAGAAGATATATGCTATGAATAGACCAAACATAGCTAGACTTACAGAAGAAATTGCATTAGTGATAAATTCATATGAATTTATGGAAGAATTAGAACTTTCCTGGAAAAAGCTTATTGAGGGAGTTAACCACTTTGATAATATGGTTAACTCCGCTATTCCATTATCCATTACTCCATTATCAAAATGGATTCCTATGGATCCAATGAACAAAGTAAAAAGCAGTAATATAAAAAGAGGGAATAGCATAGTATTTCCCGTTTCATGAGGATAGACAAAAGGGTTTTTAACCCCAAAGGAAGTACTAAAGGACCCTATCCTATTTCTTGTATTACCATGAATTTTGGATATATTTTGTGAAAAAAAAGAAACTCCACTCTTCGTTGTTGATAAAATGAAATCTCTATTCACTCCTTTGGGTATCCTTTTTCCCCATAAGGATATTGAATACAACGAGCCCTCTTTAGTGCTACTGTAATTTTGAAAATGAACACGCAGGTACCCATCAAAAGTAAGTAAATATATCCGAAACATATAAAACGCAGTTAATCCTGCAGTAAAAGAGGCTATTATTCCAAAAAAGGGTGAATACAACCAACTATTACTAAGGATTTCATCTTTGGACCAGAAGCAAGCAAGAGGTGGAATACCACAAAGAGAAAGCGTACCCCATAAAAAAGTCGTTCTTGTAATTGGAACGTATTTTCTTAAACCACCCATAAGAACCATATTCTGACTTTTATCTGGTGAATATCCAACAAGAGGTTCCATTGAATGAATAACGGATCCGGATCCCAAGAACAATAAAGCTTTCGAATAAGCATGAGTGATCAAATGGAATAAAGCAGCTTGATAAGAACCTATACCTAGAGCTAACATCATATAACCCAATTGAGACATTGTAGAATAGGCTAAGCTTCTTTTAATATCTCTCTGAGCAAGAGCTAAAGTAGCTCCTAAGAAGAGTGTTATTGTACCTACTAAAGAAATGAAACTCATTATTAAAGGTAGGGATATGAAAAGAGGAAGAAGTCGAGCTAGAAGAAAAATCCCCGCAGCAACCATAGTTGCTGCGTGTATAAGAGCCGAAATGGGAGTGGGTCCTTCCATAGCATCGGGTAACCATACGTGAAGAGGGAATTGTGCAGATTTTGCAACTGCACCAAGGAATAATAAAAAAGCACACAAAGTAGTAAGTAAGGAATTAATCCCATTATTAGGAATCCAGTTATTAGCTATTTTGAACAAATCCCGAAACTCTAAACTACCTGTTATCCAAAAAAAACCTAAAATTCCTAATAACAGACCAAAATCCCCTACACGATTAGTTACAAAAGCTTTTTGACAAGCACTCGCTGCAATTGGCCGTGTAAACCAAAAGCCTATCAATAAATAGGAACACATTCCCACAAGTTCCCAAAAAAAATAAATTTGTATCAAATTGGAACTAGTAACCAATCCCAACATGGAAGTATTGAAAAAACTTATATAAACAAAAAATCTCAAATATCCTTCATCGTGAGACATATAATCGTCACTATAAATAAGAACGAGGATTCCTACTGTAGTAATTAGTATTAACATAATAGAAGTAAGCGGGTCGATCAAGTATCCAAATTCTAAGGAAAAATCATTATTGACGGTCCAAGACCATAGATATTGATAGATAGAACTTCCATTTATTTGTTGAATAGATAGGTGAACTGAGAATACCATAGCTATACTTAAGAGTAAAACACTAGGAAAAGCCCATATGCGACGAAGATTTTTTGTTGCTGTCGGAATAAGAATAAGTCCAAACCCCATTGACATAATAACTGGAAGTGGGAGAAGAGGGATTACCCATGCATATTGATATGTATGTTCCATAAGAAAAGAAATGGAAATTTTTACTTCAATTTTTTTAGAAAATAAAATTGTTTCCGATTCACCAAACCAATTCTTATCTCTTTCTGAAGGAATAAAAAAAAAAAAAGAATAAGACAAAATACTGGAATTCTTCATTTTTCCAAATTTCTCTCATTGAAATAATCAAAAATGAAGAATGGGTTTACTTGGTTAAATTCAAAAAGTTAATCAAATAACTTTGTTACTTAGTTATTATCTAAAGAAGGATATTTATTAAAATATAAAAAAGGATTGAATCATTTTACTTTCTATTCATTTTTTTATTCATTTTTGTATTTCTTTCTATTACAATGAAGATGAAGCAACTCTCATGTTTCGTAACTGATTGATTGAATTCCAATGAAAACCTATGTTTATAGGAAATTCTCGAATATTCCTTACTTCATATAGAACAGAAATCCTAATGACTAGAATTACCTAAGTTTTAGAATGTCTTGTTTAAGAGACTAACTATTTTTTTTTGTTTTGATTGGAATTCAATTATGGAATACCATTCTGAACTTAATTAACTATTTGAATTTTCCCTTCCTTTTATCCCCCCATCTTATATGGGGGATAGACCCCCGTACCATATATCTATATATGAATTATACTTGATATATAAATTGATTTAAATAGAAAACCTTTGTATATATTCTATATTATTAAAACAAAATCCAAAATATATATGAAAAATATGCTAAATGAAAAATATGCTAAAAAATTCTTGTCTTATCCGCATTAGAGAAAATGAAATAAAAAAGAATTCAGAATTTCAGTTCAGTATCTAAGTATAAATACTAAGAAAAAGCAGAAAGAAGGATTGATTTGCGGCAATAGATGTCTTTCACATACAACTAGAAAAAAGTAATCTCCTTTTTAAATGGCAGTTCCAAAAAAACGTACTTCGATGTCAAAAAAGCGTATTCGTAAAAATCTTTGGAAGAAAAAGACTTATTTTTCCATAGTACAATCTTATTCTTTAGCAAAATCAAGATCATTTTCCAGCGGCAGCGAGCATCCAAAACCAAAGGGTTTTTCTGGGCAACAAACAAATAATCTGGTTTTGGAATAATTTGAATTGACCTATCCAAAAGAAATTCCAATTATTTAATATGAATAATTCGGATTAATTAATGAATGTACTTTTATGTGTCGAATTCCTCGGTACAATATTCTTAGAACTAACCCCTCTGATATATAGAACAAAAGTTTTTGCTATACTGTGTCCTAAGTATTCTTTTCCTATCAACGAACTTTTCATAATAGAATCCTCATATTTTATTATGAGGATTCTATTATGAAAAGTAGAGTATTCTTGCAATAGGACTTACACCTTCTACCTATCTTATCCAAAATCCACAAATAAATTGGTTTAGGCTTGGTAAATCGTATTAATAAGAGAATAAAGGCTTTCATTCTAGAAATTTTGCTAAAATCCAAAATTCTTTGTATTTAATGATGAAATTCTAGAAATTCTAATGGATAGATAGAAAAGGTTTTTTGGATTTTGTCCATTGCATTGAAAGATTTGAAATAATTTCAATGAGAAACTAATTAGAAAAAATTAGTTCTATATTGCAACTGAGAAAAAACAGTTCCAACTCTTTCAAGCTTTGTTTCTATTGAGCAAAGCAAGAGTTTTTTGTTAAAAAAATCCGCAATGATACTACCAAACGAAGTCTATTTTAATGAAGATTCTAATGTTCCTAAATTCTATGGACTCTCCCAATCTCGACGATTTGCCAGAGAATAACTATTATTCTTTTAAGTTCTCTATTATTTCAAGTTAGCCGCCATGGTGAAATTGGTAGACACGCTGCTCTTAGGAAGCAGTGCTCAAGCATCTCGGTTCGAGTCCGAGTGGCGGCATTCTCGAAAAAGAATACAATAGATTAGAAAATGGATTCAATTCGAAATTTCCAATTTTGTAATGGGACCTTCTCCTTATGCTATTTGCAACTTTAGAACATATACTAACTCATATCTCTTTCTCAACTATTTCAATTGTGATTACGATTCATTTGATAACCTTATTAGTTCGTGAACTTGGGGGATTACATGATTCGTCAGAAAAAGGAATGATAGCAACTTTTTTATCTATAACAGGATTCTTAGTTTCTCGTTGGGCTTCTTCGGGACATTTTCCATTAAGTAATTTATATGAGTCATTGATCTTCCTTTCATGGGCTCTGTATATTCTTCATACGATTCCTAAGATACAGAACTCTAAAAATGATTTAAGCACAATAACTACGCCAAGTACTATTTTAACGCAAGGCTTTGCCACGTCGGGTCTTTTAACTGAAATGCATCAATCCACAATACTAGTACCTGCTCTACAATCTCAGTGGTTAATGATGCATGTCAGTATGATGTTACTAAGCTATGCAACTCTTTTGTGCGGATCCTTATTATCCGCCGCTCTTCTAATCATTAAATTTCGAAAGAATTTCGATTTCTTTTCTAAAAAGAAAAAAAATGTTTTACTTAAAACATTTTTCTTTAGTGAGTTTAGTGAGATTGAATATTTCTATGCAAAAAGAAGTGCTTTAAAAAACACCTCTTTTCCTTCATTTTCAAATTATTACAAATATCAATTAACTGAGCGTTTGGATTCTTGGAGTTATCGTGTCATTAGCCTAGGGTTTACCCTTTTAACCATAGGTATTCTTTGTGGAGCAGTATGGGCTAATGAGGCGTGGGGATCCTATTGGAATTGGGATCCTAAGGAAACTTGGGCATTTATTACTTGGACCATATTCGCAATTTATTTACATAGTAGAACAAATCCAAATTGGAAGGGTACGAATTCCGCACTTGTAGCTTCAATAGGATTTCTTATAATTTGGATCTGCTATTTTGGTATCAATCTATTAGGAATAGGTTTACATAGTTATGGTTCATTTACATTACCATCTAAATGATTACATAACATAAAACCTTCATGAAATGAAAGTTTTTCCATTTTTGTTTGATTTGAGAACCCCTTGAACGCCTTCTCAAAGGGTTCTCAAAAATTCGAGATATATCTAATTAGACTTAGACTTTTTTACTTTTTTCTGAATTATTTGGTTTTTCCACTATGGAATATAGAGTATAGAGCGGACTAGTTAAAAAAAAAATCCTATTTAGGATAATAATTGGATAAGAGAGCCTCTACCCTGTCAACGGATAGCGAGAGAACAAAATCTGGATAAATACCAATTCCTATTACTGGTAAAAAGATACAGATTAAAAGAAAGAGTTCTCGCGGTCCAGAATCCACAAAATTTGCGTTTGGAACATGAAATAGCTTGTATCCATAGAACATCTGGCGTAACATAGATAATAAATAAATAGGAGTTAATATCATTCCAATTGCCATTACAAAAGTAATTAGCATTTTTGGCATTAACAGAAATTTGGGACTAGTAATTAGTCCAAAAAATACTACTAATTCTGCAACAAAACCGCTCATTCCTGGTAAGGCAAGAGAAGCCATTGAAAAGCTACTAAACATGGTAAAAATTTTCGGCATTGGGATAGATATCCCCCCCAGTTCTTCGAGATAAACAAGACGCATTCTATCACAAGCCGTTCCCGCCAAGAAAAAAAGTGTAGCACCAATAAATCCATGGGATAGTATTTGTAAAATAGCTCCATTGAGTCCAATGTTGGTTATGGAACCAATTCCTATAATTATGAAACCCATGTGAGATACGGAGGAATAGGCTATTCTTTTTTTGAAATTTCGTTGACCAAGAGAAGTTGAAGCTGCATAGATTATTTGCATCGCTCCTATTATTACCAACCAGGGGGAAAATAGATAATGAGCATGAGGTAACAATTCCATATTGATCCGAATCAATCCGTATGCTCCCATCTTTAATAGGATTCCCGCTAAAAGCATACATGTACTGTAATGCGCTTCCCCATGGGTATCTGGTAACCACGTATGTAGGGGTATAATTGGCAATTTGACAGCATAAGCAATAAGGAAGCCCAAATAAAATAGTATTTCCAATGTTGCAGGGTATGATCGATTAATTAATCTTTCCAAATCTAATCTTGGTTCGTTGGAACCATATAAGCCCATACCTAGAACTCCGATTAAGAAAAAAATGGAACCGCCTGCAGTATACAAAATAAACTTTGTAGCTGAATACAGACGCCTCTTTCCCCCCCACATGGATAAAAGTAAGTAAACAGGAATTAATTCTAACTCCCACATGATAAAAAAAAGTAAAAGGTCTCGCGAAGAAAATAATCCTATTTGACCACTATACATTGCTAGCATCAGGAAATAGAATAATCGCGAATTCCGGGTAACCGGCCAAGCTGCTAAAGTAGCTAAAGTAGTGATAAATCCTGTCAATAAAATAGATCCTAATGAAAGTCCATCGATTCCCAATCTCCAGTGGAAATCAAAGACATCTATCCATTTAGAATCCTCCTTTAATTGGATTAAGGGATCCTCCAATTGGAAATGATAACAGAATGCATAAGTCATTAGAAGGAATTCTAATAAACAAATAGATATAGTATACCACCTAACGATTTTGTTTCCCCTATGAGGTAAAAAGAAAATTAATGAACCTGCAAATATCGGCAAAACAACAAGTATTGTTAACCAAGGAAAATAACTCATGATAAAGTGATAAAGACAAGATACGTTTTGACCAGAAAAGCCCGTGCTCGCTTATTTCGAGCACAGGCTTCTTCGGTAAAGAGGAATCAGACGATTCAAGTGGAGTTTTTTGTAACGTATCAATAAGATAGAGCCATGCTGCGGGTTGTTTCAGGCCCTAAATAAACGCGCACACTTAAAAAATCTGTTGGGCAGGCAGATTCGCATCTCTTACAACCCACACAATCTTCGGTTCTCGGGGCAGAAGCAATTTGCTTGGCTTTACACCCATCCCAGGGTATCATTTCTAATACATCTGTTGGACAAGCTCGTACACATTGAGTGCATCCTATACATGTATCATAAATTTTTACGGAATGTGACATTGGATCTATAAATTTTCCTTTTCAACATAAAAATTTTCGATCTGGTAAAAATGAAATTAGTACTATATGAGTCATATGTATTGTAGGCACCAGACGAAGCAATGGTTTATCCAAACTTCAACAAATAAATAATGCAATATATTTCTTAATCCGTTTGTGAGAAAGCGTGAAAAGAGCCAAGAGACTTGAATTTTGGTCTTCAACAATCATAATTATACGAATTGTACATACGAATTCGAACTAGCCAATAAATTGGCTATCGTCTTTTCAATATAAATTATTGCAATATTCAAATTGCAATATCAATGAATTGCAAAAATTCAATAAGTAAAAAAGAATACTATACAATAACCTACTCAAAAAATAGATATTCTAAAATAATAAAATAATAAGAAAATAGTATTCGATTTCTATTCATCTTAATATTTGAATTTTATATTATCATTATATGTGCGCCTTTGTTTATTTGTTTAGAGGATTCTATGTCTAATTATTCAAAAGTCTAATTATTCAAAAAATTAGATTGATTGATACGAGTTGATTTCCTGTTACGATGGATGGAAGAAAGAATGGATAGTCCAATAGCTGCTTCAGCAGCCGCAAGGGCTATAACAAAAATTGCGAAAATGTCTCCTTTTAATTGGCGACTATCAAATAGATCAGAAAATGTTACGAGATTTAGATTAATTGAATTCAGTATAAGTTCAAGACATATTAGAGCTCTAACCATGTTTCGGCTTGTGATCAATCCATAGATACCAATCGAAAATAAATAGACACTCAAAAAAAGTACATGCTCAAACATCATTAACTAACTCCTTATCAATCTCGATTCATTTCAATATGAGGACAAGAATTGAACCGATTCAATTAATTAGAATAGAACAATTACACAACAAAAGAGAAGAGAAGGTATTTGTTGGCAGTAGATGGGTTTTACTAAATCAAAATTGTGATTCTTTAGTTATTTATTTTAGTTACTTATTTTAGATTTGAAATTCTAAGAATTTTGACTCATTCTAAGTATTTCTTATTGCCGAGCCATAGTAATTGCACCTATTAAAGAAACTAGAAGAATTATAGAAATGAGTTCAAACGGAAGATAAAAATCAGTTGCTAAATGAATCCCAATTTGTTGAACGTTATTTATGAGACCCTGTTCTACTATTTGGTTTGATCTTGTAGTCCAAAGAATTCCATACCATGACGTATCTGGGATAGTAGTCATTAGTGAAAAAAGAATAGTTATACAAACGAGTGAAGTGAACCCATCTCCAATAGTCCAATAATTCTTATTTTTAGACCATTCTGAGCCATCTATGAACATTACGGCAAATATGATCAAGACATTTATGGCTCCCACATAAATAAGAAGTTGTGCGACAGCTACAAAGTAGGAATTCAATAAAATATAGAATAAGGATATACAAATAAGAACTAATCCCAGCGAAAAGGCAGAATAAATTGGGTTGGTAAGTAATACTACTCCTATGCCCCCTAGTAGAAGAAAAAATTCCCCAAATAGCACAAGAATCTCATGTATTGGTCCAGGTAAATCCATTATGGATAAGAATAAATTAATAGTATAAAATTTTTCATGAACTGACTAAAACTAAAAGATTCAAGGAAGGAAAAAGGGATTAGGATATTTTTTGTATATAAGTTGTATAGTTAGAAATCACATCACGAAAATCTACTCTCATTTTAAATCAGGAATAATTTGCAATAAGCAGTAGTTATTCGTTTTTCTTTATAGTTAGTAAAGAACTATTGGATTTTTCTAACAAAAAAGAAAAATCCTAGTAATTAGTAATCGTTCTTGAATTCAAAGATTTTTCTTCGTCTATTTTACTTTGAGTCGAATTCCTAATTGTTTGAATTGTGTAATCTCCCATTATGGAGATTGGTAACCGACTCAAAGCAATTTGATTGTAATTCAATTCATGACGATCATAAGTAGAAAGTTCATATTCTTCAGTCATTGATAAACAGCTTGTCGGACAGTACTCAACACAATTACCACAAAATATACAAACTCCAAAATCAATACTATAATTAAGCAATTGTTTCCTTTTAATATCCTTTTCAAATCTCCAATCCACAAGGGGTAGATCTATCGGGCATACGCGAACACATACTTCACAAGCAATACATTTATCAAATTCAAAGTGGATTCGCCCCCGGAAACGCTCCGATGTAATTGATTTTTCATAAGGGTAGTGAATCGTTATAGGTAAACGATTTGTGTGGGATAAGGTAATTATGAAACTTTGACCAATGTACCTTGCAGCGCGTATTGTTTGTTGACCATAACTCATGAACCCAGTTACCATAGGGAACATATTATAAATATCTATGAAAAAGGTATGTTTCTTTCTCTTGTTTGAGAGAATTTTTGTGTTGAAAATATTCTTATTATTATTGTATTATCTTATTTATAGTGAAACAAGTTGGGAAGAAGTTGTTAATAAGAGATTGCCCAGGGAAATAGGTAAAAGAAATTTCCATCCAAGATTTAATAACTGATCCATTCTCATCCTGGGTAAAGTCCATCTTATTGTGATAGAAATGAAGAGAAATAAATAAGCTTTAGTTAATGTAATAAAGATACCCATTGTCATTTCCAAAATTCCAACCATTTTATTCATTTGGAAAAATCCAAAAAAGGATATATAGGGAATAGATAAATTCCACCCGCCTAAGTAGAGAACTGTTACAAATAAAGAGGAAACTAATAAATTTAGGTAAGAAACAAGATAAAATAAACCATATTTGATACCGGAATATTCGGTTTGATAACCTGCTACTAATTCTTCCTCTGCTTCTGGTAAATCAAAGGGTAATCTTTCACATTCTGCCAAAGAAGAAATTAGAAAAACCAGAAAACCTATAGGCTGACGCCAAAGATTCCATCCAAAAAAACCATATTTTGACTGTGCTTCAACTATATCAACTGTACTTGAACTGTTAGATAATCATAGTCGATGATAACATCACAGTTCCCACCGCTATTCCAAAACCGTACATGAAACCTTAGCTTCATACGGCTTCTCTATGATCAGAAAAAAGGAAAGGGTTGTTTCATTTCGGTATTATCCCCCTGGGCATAGATAGAATTAGGTAAGATAAAATCGATTGGAAAGTCCTAAATTAGACCAAAGGAATTCCGTCTGCTAGAATAAGAAAAAGCGCTTCCGAATTGATCTCGTCCTTTATAATATAATGAGAATTTTTCTTTGTTCAGCAATAACTTAATCTTGGAATAAAACACTCGTTATAGCAATTAATAAATGAAAAGAATTGGGCATTAGTTCATGAGGAATTCTGTATGAATATGAATAGAGGAAGGAAAGAATAAATAAAGATCTTTTTTTGTATTGCATTCCATATCTTTTGTCCTATTCTTCTTTCCCCCGGGAGGGGTACTTAAAAAGAAAAAAGGAATAAAGGGTTAATTCGTTCTTGATAGCCATTTCCTTAACAAGTGAATGGGAACATACTCTGGATCGGAATCCGAAGAAAGTACTACTTGATCATTTCTACCAATTTCAAGTCCTTATTATGATTCCTTTTATGAGGAAAAATCTCTAATGCCTTAGATTTCCTCATTACTAATCCTTTATGTACTTTAGTGTTCCTAACCCCTCACTAACTTTTGATGGATTCCTCTTATGATTATAAGTTATAGTAATAACTAGGATAATGGAATTCCATATCGCGAATCCTTTATTCTTGCCCGCTTCAAGATATGATGACTAATCAAAAAATCTCAACCTTGGGGTAAAGAGTTTACACTGCTTATGTTTACTTCAACTTTTTTCTTGTACGTAGGAAATGAGATTTTTTCTTTTTACTACAAATTAATAAGCTGTTTTGTTTCACTCATATAGCTATCTAGTTTAACTTACCAACCCGAATATAGAATAAGAAAAGGAAGATAAATATTCAATGGATTTTAGAGGAAAAAGATCCTATTTTAACGAATCACACGTAGAGATATTGCTAGCACACAAAAAGTTAATGGTATTTCATAACTAATAGATTGAGCAGCAGCTCGTAGACCGCCTAAAAAAGAATATTTATTATTTGAGCTATATCCTGCCATAAGAAGACCAATAGGAGCAATACTTGAAATGGCAATCCATAAAAAAACACCAATACTAAGATCGGCTAAAACAAAACGATATCCTAAAGGGATAACTAAAAAACTTAATAAAATTGATATGACTGCTATAGAGGGTCCAATGCTAAATAAAGGAATATCTCCTCGGGATGGCAGGATATCCTCCTTAAAAAGGAGCTTAGTTCCATCGGCTATAGCTTGAAGCAGTCCCAGGGGGCCAGCATATTCAGGACCAATACGTTGTTGTATCGATGCGGATATTTCTCTTTCTAACCACACAATTACCAGTACTTCTATTGTGATTCCCAGTAGGAGGGTCAAAATAGGTAGAATCCATATCAGTCCATAGACTTCTTTTAATAATTCCGATTTCGAAAAAGAATTGATAGTTTCTACCTCTACCCTATCTATTATCATTTCAACGATCAACTTCCCCCATAATGATATCTATACTACCTAATATCGTCATGATATCAGCCAATTTCATTTTTTTAACTAGTTGAGGAAGAATTTGCAAATTAATAAAACCAGGTGGACGAATTTTCCATCTCCAGGGGAAAAGACTATCATCTCCTACCAGATAAATTCCTAATTCACCTTTTGGAGCTTCCACTCTTACATAAAGCTCTTGCTTTGACAATTCAAAATTGGGCGAAGGTTTTTTACCAAGAAATCGATATTCAAAATCATTCCATTCGGAATTCTTTGCTTTCTTAAAGCGTCGGACTTCTAAATTCTCATAAGGACCCCCAGGAATTTTCTCTACAGCCTGTTGAATAATTTTGATGGATTCCCTCATTTCACCCATTCGTACTAAATAGCGAGCTAATGAATCCCCTTCTTTTTGCCATTGGATTTTCCAATCAAATTGGTTGTAAGACTCATAAGGATCAACTTTACGAAGATCCCATTGTATTCCAGAAGCTCGTAACATCGGTCCCGATAAGCCCCAATTTACTGCTTCTTCTCCGCTAATAAAACCGACTCCTTCAACTCGTTCTATAAAAATGGGATTCTGTGTAATAAGTTGTTGATATTCAACAACTCCTCGTAAAAAATAATCACAGAAATCTAAACATTTATCGATCCATCCATAAGGTAGATCGGCGGCTACTCCTCCGATGCGAAAGTAATTATGCATCATTCGCATACCTGTAGCAGCTTCAAATAGATCGTATATCAATTCTCTCTCTCTAAAAATATAGAAAAAAGGAGTCTGTGCGCCGAGATCTGCCATAAAAGGTCCAAGCCATAACAAGTGAGAAGCTATACGGCTCAACTCTAACATAATTACCCTAATATAGCTG